GCTAGCGTAGCTTAATTAAAGCATAACACTGAAGATGTTAAGATGGGCCCTAAGAAGCCCCGCGGGCACAAAGGTTTGGTCCTGGCCTTTCCAACAACTTTAGCTCAGCTTACACATGCAAGTTTCCGCACCCCCGTGAGAATGCCCCACAGTTCCCTGCCTGGGAACAAGGAGCTGGTATCAGGCACACCCCTTCCATAGCCCACGACGCCTTGCTTAGCCACACCCCCAAGGGAATTCAGCAGTGATAAACATTAAGCCATAAGTGAAAACTTGACTTAGTCAGAGCTAAGAGGGCCGGTAAAACTCGTGCCAGCCACCGCGGTTATACGAGAGACCCAAGTTGTTAGACATCGGCGTAAAGCGTGGTTAAGATAGATTCACTACTAAAGCCAAACACCCTCCGTACTGTTATACGTTCACGAGAGTAGGAAGCCCAATCACGAAAGTGGCTTTACAACATCTGAGCCCACGAAAGCTAGGGTACAAACTGGGATTAGATACCCCACTATGCCTAGCCATAAACATAGACAGTTCACATACCCCGCTGTCCGCCCGGGTACTACGAGCATAAGCTTAAAACCCAAAGGACTTGGCGGTGCTTTAAACCCACCTAGAGGAGCCTGTTCTAGAACCGATAATCCCCGTTCAACCTCACCCCTCCTTGCTCTTTCCGCCTATATACCACCGTCGTCAGTTTACCCTGTGAAGGTTAAACAGTAAGCACAATCGGCACAGCCCAAAACGTCAGGTCGAGGTGTAGCGTATGGAGGGGGAAGAAATGGGCTACATTCCCTAATATTAGGGCATACGGATTATATGATGAAACGCATATCTGAAGGAGGATTTAGCAGTAAGCGGGAAATAGAGTGTCCCACTGAAACCGGCTCTAAAGCGCGCACACACCGCCCGTCACTCTCCCCGAGCTAAGATCTTTAATTAACTAAAGCCCCACAATTGCAAAGGGGAGGCAAGTCGTAACATGGTAAGTGTACCGGAAGGTGCACTTGGAATAAATACACCAGAGTATAGCTAAGACAGAAAAGCATCTCCCTTACACCGAGAAGTCATCCGTGCAAATCGGATTACCCTGACGCTAGAAAGCTAGCCTACACACCCAAAAGCAACAAATCACTGTTTATACCCCCAAACAAATTAATCAACCAACTAACAAACCATTTTTCCCCCTTAGTATAGGCGATAGAAAAGGAACACCCAGAGCCATAGAAAAAGTACCGCAAGGGAAAGCTGAAACAGAAATGAAACAACCCAGTTAAGCATAAAACAGCAGAGATTTTACCTCGTACCTTTTGCATCATGAATTAGCTAGTAAAATTCAAGCAAAGTGCACTTTAGTTTGCCTCCCCGAAACTAAGTGAGCTACTCCAAGATAGCCTAATAATAGGGCGAACCCGTCTCTGTGGCAAAAGAGTGGGAAAAGCTTTGAGTAGTGGTGACAGACCTATCGAACTTAGTTATAGCTGGTTGCCTGAGAACTGGATAGAAGTTCAGCCTCCCGGCTTCTCCCCTCACACCTAATCTTAACCTTTAGACACCCCAAAGAAACCAGGAGAGTTAATTAAAGGGGGTACAGCCCCTTTAATACAAGATACAACTTTTTTAGCAGGGAAAAGATCATAATTGAAATAAGGAATAATGTCTTGGTGGGCCTAAAAGCAGCCATCCCTACAGAAAGCGTTAAAGCTCAGACATACCCCTCCCTCCCCCTATTCTGATAACTTAATCTTAGCCCCCTAATCCTTATCAGGCCATTCCATGCAACCATGGAAGGGATCATGCTAGTATGAGTAATAAGAGAGCATTTAGACTCTCTCCCCGCACAAGTGTAAATCGGAATGGACAACCCACCGAACCTTAACGGCCCCAACCAAAGAGGGAATTGGATAACAAATCAAACAACCAGAAAACCATCCAGCAAACCTGACCGTTAATCCTACACTGGTGTGCTTTCAAGGAAAGACTAAAAGAAAGAAAAGGAACTCGGCAAACACATCAAGCCTCGCCTGTTTACCAAAAACATCGCCTCTTGCAAAATCAACGAATAAGAGGTCCCGCCTGCCCTGTGACTATATGTTTAACGGCCGCGGTATTTTGACCGTGCAAAGGTAGCGCAATCACTTGTCTTTTAAATGGAGACCCGTATGAATGGCACAACGAGGGCTTAGCTGTCTCTTCTTTCAAGTCAATGAAATTGATCTCCCCGTGCAGAAGCGGGGATACGCACATAAGACGAGAAGACCCTGCGGAGCTTTAGGCACCAAGGCAGAATATGTTAAGTACCCCAAACTAATGATTAAAACAACTTATAGCCTGCCCTAATGCCTTCGGTTGGGGCGACCGTGGGGAAATGAAAAACCCCCATGTGGAATGGGAATACAACTCCTACAATCAAGGGCCTCCGCTCTAATCAACAGAACCTCTGACTAATAAGATCCGGCAACGCCGATCAACGGACCAAGTTACCCCAGGGATAACAGCGCAATCCCCTTTTAGAGCCCATATCGACAAGGGGGTTTACGACCTCGATGTTGGATCAGGACATCCTAATGGTGCAGCCGCTATTAAGGGTTCGTTTGTTCAACGATTAAAGTCCTACGTGATCTGAGTTCAGACCGGAGTAATCCAGGTCAGTTTCCATCTATGATATGATCTTCCCCAGTACGAAAGGAACGGAAAGATGAAGCCCATGCTTAAAGCACGCCTCTCCCCACCTGCTGACTCCAACTCAAATAGACAAAGGGACATACATCTACCCGCTTCCACCAAAGAAAATGGAATGTAGAGGTGGCAGAGCATGGCCCAATTGCAAAAGATTTAAGCTCTTTATACAGAGGTTCAAGTCCTCTCCTTTACTATGCTCTCGACATTAACAACGCATATTATTAACCCACTAGCTTTTATCGTCCCCGTCCTGCTAGCCGTCGCCTTCCTAACCCTACTAGAACGAAAAGTTCTAGGGTATATACAACTTCGAAAGGGGCCAAATATCGTAGGCCCCTACGGACTCCTTCAACCTATCGCCGACGGCATCAAACTATTTATTAAAGAACCCATTCGGCCTCTAACCTCCTCCCCCTTCCTATTTTTACTTACGCCCATTATAGCCCTTACATTGGCCCTCACCCTCTGAGCACCTATGCCTATGCCACATCCGGTTATCGACCTCAACTTAGGGATTCTATTTATTCTTGCCCTATCAAGTCTCGCAGTCTACTCCATTTTAGGCTCAGGTTGAGCCTCAAACTCAAAGTACGCCCTAATTGGGGCCCTTCGGGCCGTGGCCCAAACCATCTCCTATGAAGTCAGCCTTGGACTAATCCTGCTAAATGCAATCATTTTTACTGGCGGTTTTACACTACAAACCTTTAGCACCGCTCAAGAGAGCGTATGACTGATTATGCCAGCCTGACCCCTAGCAGCCATATGGTATATTTCAACGTTAGCAGAAACCAATCGAGCCCCTTTCGACCTAACAGAGGGTGAATCAGAACTGGTCTCAGGATTCAATGTAGAGTATGCCGGAGGCCCCTTCGCGTTGTTTTTCCTCGCAGAATACTCCAATATTCTCCTTATAAATACCTTATCCGCCACCCTCTTCCTAGGCGCCACCTACTTTCCCTCCTTACCCATATTTACTACGACTAGCCTCATAGTCAAGGCAACCCTCCTCTCAGTAGTCTTCTTATGAGTACGAGCCTCGTACCCTCGATTCCGGTACGATCAACTCATACACCTCATCTGAAAGAACTTCCTTCCCCTAACCCTTGCCCTAGTCATTTGGCACCTATCAGTGCCCATTGCATTTGCGGGATTACCCCCTCAAATGTAAAGCAGGAGTTGTGCCTGAAACAAAGGGCCACTTTGATAGAGTGAATCATGAGGGTTAAAGTCCCTCCAACTCCTTAGAAAGAAGGGCTTCGAACCCTACCTGGGGAGATCAAAACTCCCAGTGCTTCCACTACACTACTTCCTAGTAGAATCAGCTAATTAAAGCTTTCGGGCCCATACCCCGAACATGTTGGTTAAAGTCCTTCTTCTGCTAATGACCGTCATTACGCTCACCATCCTACTCTTTGCTCTTGGTATCGGTACCTCCCTCACGTTTGTGAGCTCCCACTGACTCTTAGCCTGAATAGGCCTAGAAATTAGCACCCTAGCCATCCTACCCCTTATAGCCCAGCAACACCACCCCCGAGCCGTTGAAGCAGCCACTAAATATTTTCTCATTCAAGCGACGGCGGCTGCCGTACTTCTGTTTGCAAGTACTACCAACGCCTGAATCTCAGGGCACTGAGACATCCAACAAACAAGCCACCCGCTTCCCCTCACCCTAGCAACCCTCGCCCTTGCCCTTAAAATTGGACTCGCCCCACTCCACTCCTGACAACCCGAAGTCCTCCAAGGACTGGGCCTGAATACTGGGATTATTCTGGCTACCTGACAAAAACTAGCCCCCTTTGCCATCCTTACCCAAATCCAGACCCCCAACTCACTTCTCCTCATTATCCTTGGCATCACCTCAATCTTTATTGGTGGCTGGGGGGGCCTCAACCAAACTCAACTACGAAAAGTACTTGCTTACTCCTCAATTGCCCATTTAGGTTGAATAGTACTAGTACTACAGTACGCCCGCCCCCTAGCCCTCCTTGCCCTCTTGCTTTACATCATTGTAACCTACGCCACATTCACCCTCTTCATTCTCCAAGATGTTACTTCCATAAAGTCACTATTTGCCCTGGGAGCAAAAAACCCTATCCTTACCACCCTCTTGCCTTTCCTACTGCTGTCCCTAGCTAGCCTCCCCCCACTTACTGGCTTCCTAGCAAAACTGCTTATTTTAAAAGAGTTGACTAAACAAGGCCTAGTCCTCACGGCAGCCCTAGCCATCATAGGCACCCTCCTCAGCGCATTCTTCTACGTACGGCTCTCCGTAGCAACAGCCCTCACCCTTGCCCCCAACACCATAACCGCCACAGCCCCTTGACGACTTCCATCGTCGCGACTCACTATGCCAATCTCCCTTAGCACCGTGCTAGCAATCGCCCTCCTACCCCTAACCCCCGCCCTGCTCGCACTACTCACCTACTAGTGCAAGCTACAAACCCCCAAACCTAAAGTGACTTAGGTTAGATACCCAGACCAAGAGCCTTCAAAGCTCTCAGCGGAGGTGAAAACCCTCCAGTCGCTGTAAGACTTGCGGGACATTACCCCACATCTCCTGCATGCAAAACAGACACTTTAATTAAGCTAAAGCCTTACTAGATAGGCAGGCCTCGATCCTGCAAACTCTTAGTTAACAGCTAAGCGCCCAAACCAGCGAGCATCCATCTACCTTTCCCCCGCCTAATTATAACATATTCAAGGCGGGGGAAAGCCCCGGCAGACGTTAGTCTGCTTCTTCAGATTTGCAATCTAATATGTCTAAACACCTCGAGGCTTGATAAGAAGAGGACTCAAACCTCTGTACATGGAGCTACAATCCACCGCTTAACACTCAGCCATCTTACCTGTGGCAACTACACGTTGACTTTTTTCGACCAATCATAAAGACATCGGCACCCTCTATTTACTATTTGGTGCTTGAGCTGGGATAGTAGGGACAGCTTTAAGCCTACTAATTCGAGCGGAACTTAACCAACCAGGCAGCCTCCTTGGAGATGACCAAATCTACAATGTTATCGTTACAGCACATGCATTTGTAATAATTTTCTTTATAGTAATGCCAGCTATAATCGGAGGGTTTGGGAACTGACTAGTCCCCCTAATGATCGGGGCCCCCGACATAGCATTCCCTCGAATAAACAATATAAGCTTTTGACTCCTACCTCCCTCCCTCCTGCTTCTTCTAGCCTCTGCGGGAGTAGAGGCCGGAGCCGGGACTGGCTGAACAGTTTACCCCCCTCTAGCCGGCAACTTAGCCCATGCAGGTGCATCAGTAGATTTAACCATCTTCTCCCTCCACCTAGCAGGGGTTTCTTCAATTTTAGGGGCCATTAATTTTATCACTACTATTATTAACATGAAACCCCCTGCGATCTCGCAGTATCAAACACCACTATTTGTCTGAGCAGTATTAATTACTGCAGTCCTACTACTTCTTTCCCTTCCAGTTCTCGCTGCAGGGATTACAATGCTCCTTACAGACCGAAACCTAAACACCACCTTCTTCGACCCCGCAGGAGGGGGAGACCCAATTCTTTACCAGCACCTGTTCTGATTCTTCGGCCACCCAGAAGTATATATTCTAATTCTTCCAGGATTTGGGATAATCTCCCATATTGTCGCCTATTATAGCGGTAAAAAAGAACCCTTTGGCTATATAGGAATAGTATGAGCTATAATAGCAATTGGCCTTTTAGGGTTTATCGTATGAGCCCACCACATGTTTACAGTTGGGATGGACGTAGACACACGTGCCTACTTCACATCCGCTACGATGATTATCGCAATCCCCACTGGCGTTAAAGTATTTAGCTGACTGGCAACTCTCCACGGAGCCGATATTAAATGAGAAGCCCCGCTTCTCTGAGCTCTTGGCTTCATCTTCCTTTTTACAGTGGGCGGATTAACAGGAATTATTCTAGCCAACTCATCTTTAGACATTGTTCTCCACGACACATATTATGTAGTAGCCCACTTCCACTATGTACTATCAATAGGAGCCGTATTTGCCATTCTCGCCGGCTTTGTCCACTGATTCCCCCTATTTACCGGCTACACACTCCACGAGACCTGAACAAAAGTGCACTTTGGGGTGATATTCGCAGGAGTTAATCTGACCTTCTTCCCTCAACATTTCCTTGGCCTAGCCGGAATACCTCGACGATATTCAGACTACCCCGACGCTTATACGCTATGAAACTCTATCTCCTCTATGGGCTCTCTTGTTTCACTATTGGCAGTATCACTATTTATGTACATTATTTGAGAAGCATTCTCTTCCAAACGAGAAGTCCTGATAGTAGAGCATACAGCAACCAACGTAGAATGACTCCACGGCTGCCCTCCTCCTTACCACACATTTGAGGAACCCGCATTCGTTAAAGTCCAACACAACTAGCCGAGAAAGGGAGGAATTGAACCCCCATAAACTGGTTTCAAGCCAGCCACATAACCGCTCTGCCACTTTCTTTGATAAGACGCTAGTAAAACAGACATTACACTGCTTTGTCAAAGCAGAATTGTGGGTTAAAGCCCCGCGTGTCTTATATAATAATGGCACATCCCCAACAACTAGGATTCCAAGACGCAACCTCACCTCTAATAGAAGAGCTTCTCCATTTCCACGACCACGCCCTAATAATCGTCTACCTAATTAGTGCATTCGTACTTTATATTATTGTGGCCATGGTCACTACTAAAATTTATGACAAATACATTCTAGACTCCCAAGAGATCGAAATCATCTGAACTGTTCTCCCAGCAGTTATCCTTATCATGATTGCCCTCCCCTCCCTACGTATTCTTTATATTATAGACGAAGTTAATGACCCTCACCTAACAGTAAAAGCCATAGGCCATCAGTGATACTGAAGCTATGAATACACCGATTATGAGGAACTTGGGTTTGACTCCTATATAATCCCAACACAAGACTTAATACCTGGCCAATTCCGACTCTTAGAAACAGACCATCGAATAGTGGTCCCAGTCGAATCTCCTATCCGAGTTCTAGTCTCCGCTGAAGACGTACTTCACTCCTGAGCAGTCCCCACACTAGGCGTGAAAATAGACGCAGTGCCCGGCCGCCTAAACCAAACAGCCTTCATTACTTCACGACCAGGAGTCTTCTATGGACAGTGTTCCGAAATTTGCGGAGCAAACCACAGCTTCATACCTATCGTAGTAGAAGCCGTCCTCCTAGAGACCTTCGAAAACTGATTATCCGTTTCCCTCCAAGATCTGTCACTAAGAAGCTAAAAAGGGTCTGAGCGCTAGCCTTTTAAGCTAGAGACTGGTGACTCCCAACCACCCTTAGTGAAATGCCCCAGCTTAACCCAAACCCATGATTTGCCATCTTAATATTCACCTGATTAGTATTTTTATATTTCCTCCCCACAAAAATTATAGGGCACACTTATCCAAGTGAACAGACCGCCCAAATTCCCCACTTTTCTCAGCCAGAAAACTGACCCTGACCATGACTTTAAGCCTCTTTGACCAGTTTATAAGCCCTTGACATATAGGCATCCCCTTGCTAGCCATCTCTCTTGTCCTCCCCTGAATCTTCTTCCCAACTCCCACTCCCCGCTGATTAAATAACCGAATACTAACCTTCCAAAGCTGGTTTATTGCCCGATTTACCCAACAAACCTTCCTGCCCCTAAATGTTGGTGGACACAAATGAGCCCTTCTCCTAACCTCTCTTATAGTATTCCTTATTACTCTAAATATACTAGGCCTTCTTCCCTACACTTTCACCCCAACTACACAACTATCCCTTAACCTCGGCCTCGCCGTACCCTTATGACTAGCAACTGTAGTAATTGGGATACGCAACCAGCCCACAGCAGCATTAGGCCACCTTCTGCCAGAAGGAACCCCCACACCCCTGATCCCAGTACTCATTATTATCGAAACAATTAGCCTTTTTATTCGACCGGTCGCCCTAGGAGTGCGACTTACAGCCAACTTGACAGCTGGCCACCTTCTCATTCAACTTGTCTCAATAGCCGTATTCGTTCTTCTACCAATGATGCCAACGGTAGCATTACTAACAGCAGTACTACTGCTTATGCTCACACTCTTAGAAATTGCCGTAGCAATAATCCAGGCCTACGTATTTGTCCTGCTCCTAAGCCTATACCTCCAAGAAAACGTCTAATGGCCCATCAAGCACACGCATACCATATAGTTGACCCCAGCCCTTGACCTCTAACAGGTGCAGTTGCTGCTCTGTTAATAACCTCAGGTCTCGCAGTTTGATTCCACTTCCACACCACAACCCTTATAACCCTTGGAATTATTCTCCTTCTCCTTACAATGCTCCAATGATGACGAGATATCGTCCGAGAAGGTACATACCAGGGACATCACACACCTCCCGTCCAAAAAGGCCTTCGATACGGAATAATTCTTTTCATTACCTCAGAAGTCTTTTTCTTTCTAGGCTTCTTCTGAGCTTTCTACCACTCAAGCCTCGCACCTACCCCTGAATTGGGAGGCTGCTGACCCCCCACAGGCATCACCACCCTAGACCCATTTGAAGTGCCCCTCCTCAACACAGCAGTCCTTCTCGCCTCGGGAGTAACAGTTACCTGAGCCCACCATAGCATCATAGAAGGGTTACGAAACCAAGCAATTCAATCCTTAACCCTAACTATTCTCCTTGGATTCTATTTCACCTTCCTACAAGCCATAGAATACTATGAAGCCCCCTTCACAATTGCCGACGGAGTTTATGGCTCCACATTCTTCGTAGCAACAGGCTTCCATGGCTTGCACGTTATTATCGGCTCTACCTTCCTAGCAGTCTGCCTCCTACGCCAAATTCAATACCACTTCACATCTGAGCACCACTTTGGATTTGAAGCGGCTGCCTGATACTGACATTTCGTAGACGTTGTCTGATTATTCCTTTATATCTCTATCTACTGATGAGGATCATAGTCTTTCTAGTATCAAAATTAGTATAAGTGACTTCCAATCACCCGGTCTTGGTTAAAATCCAAGGAAAGATAATGAGCTTAGTCATAACAATTTTTGCTATCACCCTTACACTCTCCCTTATTTTGGCGACCGTTTCCTTTTGACTCCCCCAAATGACCCCCGACCATGAGAAGCTCTCCCCCTATGAATGTGGGTTTGACCCGTTAGGCACAGCCCGCTTACCATTCTCCCTCCGGTTCTTTCTTGTGGCTATTCTTTTCCTCTTATTTGACTTAGAAATTGCCCTACTCCTCCCCCTCCCCTGAGGAGACCAACTAACCTCTCCTCTCCTCACTTTCCTCTGAGCCTCTGCCGTCTTAGCCCTCCTAACCCTAGGCCTAGTCTATGAATGGCTCCAGGGCGGATTAGAATGAGCCGAATAGGCAGTTAGTTTAAGTAAAACATTTGATTTCGGCTCAAAAACTTCTGGTTAAAGTCCATAACTACCTAATGACCCCTGCCCACTTCACTTTCTCATCAGCATTTATATTAGGGCTTGCAGGCCTAGCCTTCCACCGAACACATCTCCTCTCCGCCCTCCTCTGTCTAGAAGGAATGATACTTTCCCTATTTATCGCTATATCCCTATGAACACTGCAACTAGACGCCACCGCTTTCTCGCCCTCGCCCATGCTTCTGCTAGCATTCTCAGCTTGTGAAGCTAGTGCAGGTCTAGCCCTTCTAGTAGCAACAGCCCGCACCCACGGCACCGACCGCCTACAAAGTCTAAATCTCTTACAATGCTAAAAATCCTTATCCCCACCCTAATGCTAGTTCCAACAATCTGACTTTCCCCTGCTAAGCGACTATGACCCGTAGCCCTCGCACACAGCCTAATTATTGCACTAGCCAGCTTCTCCTGGCTAAAAAACCTCTCGGAGACAGGATGATCCTGCCTTAACTCCTACCTGGCAACCGATCCCCTCTCCACTCCCCTCCTAGTCCTCACTTGCTGGCTCCTGCCCCTTATGATTCTTGCTAGCCAAAATCACCTGGCCCTCGAACCCGTTGGCCGCCAACGAATATACATCACACTACTAACAACCCTACAAATCTTTTTAATTATAGCATTTGGTGCTACCGAAATTATTATATTTTACGTTATATTTGAAGCCACCCTCCTTCCAACCTTAGTCTTAATTACACGATGGGGAAATCAAACAGAACGACTAAGCGCAGGATTTTATTTCCTATTTTACACCCTAGCAGCCTCCCTCCCCCTCCTTATCGCCCTTTTACTCCTTCAAAATACTACAGGAACTCTATCCCTCCTGACCCTACAATTTTCCAACCCCTTACACCTTGTTTCCTACGCGGACAAAATTTGATGGGTTAGCTGCCTACTGGCATTCCTGGTTAAAATGCCACTCTATGGTGTCCACCTCTGACTCCCCAAAGCGCATGTCGAAGCCCCCGTTGCAGGTTCTATAGTACTTGCCGCTGTGTTGCTAAAACTTGGAGGCTACGGAATAATACGAATACTAACCATTCTCGAGCCACTTACCAAAGAACTAAGCTACCCATTTATTATCCTCGCACTATGAGGTGTGATCATAACAGGTTCGATTTGCCTCCGCCAAACCGACCTTAAATCACTCATCGCTTACTCCTCAGTAAGCCATATAGGCCTTGTAGTAGGAGGCATTCTTATCCAAACAGCCTGAGGCTTCACAGGCGCCCTAATCCTCATAATTGCACACGGCCTAACCTCATCTGCTCTCTTCTGCCTCGCGAACACCAATTATGAACGCACACATAGCCGAACAATGCTACTAGCTCGAGGCCTACAAATAGCCCTCCCACTAATAACATCATGATGATTTATTGCCAGCCTAGCCAACCTAGCTCTCCCCCCCCTTCCTAACCTTATAGGGGAACTAATAATCTTCACATCGCTATTTAATTGGTCTTGGTGGACCTTTATCCTCACAGGAGCTGGGACACTAATTACAGCAGCTTACTCTCTCTACATATTCCTAATAACTCAACGGGGCCCCCTCCCAGCACACATTATTGCCCTAGACCCAACCCATTCACGGGAACACCTACTAATTGCCCTCCACCTCCTTCCCCTTCTCCTCCTAATTTTAAAACCCGAGCTAATCTGAGGTTGAGCCGCCTGTGGGTATAGTTTCAATAAAAATGCTAGATTGTGATTCTAAAGACAGAGGTTAAAATCCCCTTACCCACCGAGAGAGGCTCGCAGCAACGAAGACTGCTAATCTTCGCCACCTTGGTTAAACCCCAAGGCTCACTCGAATGCTCCTAAAGGATAACAGCTCATCCGTTGGTCTTAGGAACCAAAAACTCTTGGTGCAAATCCAAGTAGCAGCTATGCACTTTACGCCTCTTACCATAACATCAAGCTTAATCCTTATCTTCACGCTACTATTGTATCCGGTACTCACCACCTTAAGCCCCCACCCCCGAAAAGCCGACTGAGCCTTAACACAAGTTAAAGGAGCCGTCAAAGCAGCCTTCTTCGTTAGCCTCCTACCTCTTTGCCTCTTCCTAAACGAAGGTGCAGAAACAATTATTACTAACTGAAACTGAATAAACACCACAACTTTTGACATTAACATCAGCTTTAAATTCGATTACTATTCCATTACATTTACCCCAATTGCCCTCTATGTGACCTGAGCTATCCTTGAATTCGCGTCCTGATACATGCACTCGGACCCCTTCATAAACCGGTTCTTTAAATACCTCCTTATCTTCCTCATCGCTATGATCATCCTAGTCACAGCGAACAACCTATTTCAACTCTTTATCGGCTGAGAAGGGGTAGGGATCATATCCTTCCTCCTCATCGGCTGATGGTATGGGCGAGCAGATGCAAACACAGCCGCCCTCCAAGCAGTCCTGTATAATCGCGTAGGAGATGTCGGCCTACTATTTGCTATAGCATGAATTGCAATAAACCTTAACTCCTGAGAAATACAACAAATCTTTGCAGCGGCAAAGGACCTGGACCTAACCCTCCCCCTTCTTGGCCTTATCCTCGCCGCCACCGGAAAGTCAGCTCAGTTCGGGTTACACCCCTGGCTTCCCTCTGCTATAGAGGGCCCCACACCGGTCTCTGCCCTACTGCATTCTAGTACAATAGTTGTAGCTGGCATTTTTTTACTCATCCGAATAAGCCCCCTTTTACAAGAAAACCAGCTAGCATTAACAACTTGCCTATGTCTAGGAGCACTAACCACACTGTTTACTGCCACTTGCGCACTCACACAGAATGATATTAAAAAAATTGTAGCTTTCTCAACATCCAGCCAATTAGGACTAATAATAGTTTCTATTGGGTTGAATCAACCCCAGCTCGCCTTCATCCACATCTCCACCCACGCTTTTTTCAAAGCATTGCTGTTCCTATGCTCCGGCTCAATCATCCACAGCCTCAACGACGAGCAAGATATCCGAAAAATAGGAGGAATACACCACTTAACCCCCTTCACATCTTCTTGCCTTACTATTGGCAGCCTCGCCCTCACAGGCACACCTTTCTTGGCCGGCTTTTTCTCAAAAGACGCTATTATTGAAGCACTAAACACATCCCACCTTAACGCCTGAGCCCTCGTCTTGACCCTCTTAGCTACTTCTTTCACAGCTGTTTATAGCTTACGCGTAGTCTTCTTTGTATCAATAGGCCATCCCCGGTTTAACTCCCTGTCACCAATTAACGAAAACGACCCCGCAATGGTTAACCCCATAAAACGACTAGTTTGAGGCAGTATTGTGGCTGGCTTTGTGATCATCTCAAACACCCTCCCCCTAAAAACACCCGTCATGTCCATGCCCCCCTTACTCAAATTAGCTGCCCTAGCTGTTTCCGTCCTAGGCTTAATTATGGCCCTCGAACTAGCATCCCTCACAAGTAAACAATTTAAACCAACCCCCCAACTGACCTCCCACCACTTCTCCAACATACTAGGATTTTTCCCAGCAGTAATTCACCGCCTTTCACCCAAACTGAACCTAGTACTAGGACAAGCAGTCGCTACCCAAATAGTCGACCAAACCTGGCTAGAAAAAACTGGCCCCAAAGCCGTAACCTCTTTAAATACCCCTCTTGTTTCAACCGTAAGCAACATCCAACGAGGAATAATTAAAACCTATCTTATTATATTCCTATTAACCCTAACCCTGGCAACCCTTGCACTCTTATTTTAAACAGCCCGAAGGGTCCCACGACTCAGACCCCGAGTCAACTCTAGGACTACAAAGAGAGTAAGAAGAAGTACCCACGCACCCACAACTAACAACCCTCCCCCTAACGAATATATTAATGCAACACCCCCAATATCCCCTCGAAGCATAGAAAACTCGCTAAACTCCTCTGCCGACACCCAAGAAAACTCATATCAACCCTCCCATAAAAAACAAGCAACCAACACCACTCCTACAACATACATAAGCATGTACATGACAACGGCCTGATTCCCTCAAGTTTCAGGATAAGGCTCGGCGGCAAGCGCCGCCGAATAAGCAAACACAACCAACATGCCCCCCAAATAGATTAAAAATAAAATTAGAGACAGAAAAGAACCCCCGTGCCCTGCTAAAATCCCACACCCAAACCCCGCTACCACCACCAGCCCTAAGGCCGCGAAAAAAGGAGAAGGATTAGAAGCTACCGCAACAAGACCCAGTACTAGCCCTAACGAAAATAAAGATATAATATAAGTCATAATTCCTGCCAGGACTTTAACCAGGACTAATGGCTTGAAAAACCACCGTTATTATTTAACTACAAGAACCCTTATGGCAAGCCTACGCAAAACCCACCCCCTCCTAAAAATCGCCAACGACGCACTAGTCGACCTTCCAGCTCCCTCCAATATTTCAGCATGGTGAAATTTTGGCTCTCTTCTAGGCCTCTGCCTAGTCTCCCAAATCATTACGGGATTATTTCTAGCCATACACTATACCTCAGATATCGCAACAGCCTTTTCATCCGTCGCTCATATCTGCCGAGACGTAAACTTCGGATGACTAATCCGAAACCTTCACGCCAACGGCGCATCTTTCTTTTTCATCTGCATTTACTTCCACATTGGCCGGGGGCTATACTACGGCTCCTACCTTAACAAAGAAGCATGAAACATTGGAGTAGTTCTTTTATTATTAGTAATGATAACTGCTTTCGTTGGCTATGTCTTACCCTGAGGCCAAATGTCGTTCTGAGGGGCCACCGTCATTACCAATCTCCTATCCGCAGTCCCTTACGTCGGTAATACTCTCGTTCAATGAATTTGAGGAGGCTTTTCAGTAGATAATGCAACCCTCACCCGCTTTTTCGCATTCCACTTCCTCCTGCCCTTCATCATTGCAGCTGCAAGCCTCGTCCATTTACTCTTTCTGCACGAAAAAGGTGCAAATAATCCACTCGGATTAAATTCAAACGCAGACAAAATCCCATTTCACCCCTACTTCTCCTATAAAGACCTCCTAGGCTTCGCCATCCTTTTAATTACACTCACCTCCCTAGCACTTTTTTCTCCTAACCTTCTAGGAGACCCAGACAACTTTACCCCAGCTAACCCCCTCGTAACCCCACCACACATTAAACCCGAATGATACTTCTTATTCGCGTATGCGATCCTACGATCAATCCCCAATAAACTAGGAGGTGTCCTAGCTTTACTGGCATCAATCCTCGTCCTTCTCCTGGTTCCACTAATCCACACCTCCAAACAACGAAGCCTGACGTTCCGACCTGCAGGTCAATTCCTGTTCTGAACATTAATTGCAGATGTGGCCATTCTCACTTGAATTGGAGGAATACCTGTCGAAGATCCCTACATTATTATTGGGCAAATCGCCTCTTTCCTGTACTTCCTCCTATTCCTGGTGTTCATGCCACTTGCCGGCTTACTAGAAAATAAAGCTCTTGGATGATCTTGCATTAGTAGCTCAGCTTCAGAGCGCCGGTCTTGTAAACCGGACGCCGGGGGTTAAAGTCCCCCCTACTGCTCAAAGAAAGGGGATTTTAACCCCTACCGCTAACTCCCAAAGCTAGAATTCTTAATTAAACTATTCCTTGAACCTTAAGCATTATACCTCCGACCGCTAAAACAGAGCGACATGTACCAATTTGGTACTATAACATACATGTATGTACTATCCACATATCTTTATTTCGGAGGACAACCTAATGGCATTCACGTTTCGCAACAGCTGGGCAACAATATGAAGACTTGCTAAAAACGTGGCATTCGCAGGGAACACGGTTATTGAGGTCGCGGACAGATCAACGTAAACGCCTACTAAACTTGAACATTCGGCATCTGGTTCCTATTTCAGGTCCAACAAAAGGAAAATCCCCATGCTAGCGCTTGTTCTCTTTGCATAGGTTAATGTTGAAGGACATTAGCGGAAGCAGCCACCATGCTCCGCATTATTTCCACAGGGGCAGGGGGTTCCTTTCTTCTTTTTTAGTCCTTTCATCTGGCATTTCACAGTGATAACGCGTGCATAAAAATGTGAAAGTAGAACATACTTCACTGGCGGGACAATAGCCGTTAAACAAGGAAAGACTCGTGTCATGGTGAAAAACCCGAAGACAAAGAAGCACATTTTATTATATCAGGGACATAACACAACTTGTTCACTACACAAAACTCCACACTTAGCACCGGGGGGGGTCTATAAACAATGAACCCTTCAGCTATAAAAGATAATATAATTATTTTGGTTAGTTAAACCCCCCCCACCCCCCTTGCCCCAGGGGAAACTAACACTTCCGCTTAGGCCTCTAAAAAATAGAATCCTCCGAGCGATTCGTTATGACCTAAAGTACATATATATACAATATTGCAGTATTACACACC